TCATCGATATTGAATCAATCGAACGTACTTCTAACACCTGTTCCACTTTTGGAAGACCTTGCGTTATATCACCAGATCTTGATTTTTCATATATAAATGTAACTAATGTATCTCCTTCGTAAAGGATTTCCCCATAATGTCCATGAACAGTTGCTCCTGGAGTAGCCAAATAAGGCTTAGCTGATCGTATTACCACAGAGTCAACTTGAAGAATTATAACTTGACCTGATTTTAAATGCGGTCCTTTTTTGGCTATACATACATTTTCACAAAGAAACTGCCCAAGACTAACGATTGTAGATGTCTCTTCACAATAATTGTAATGGAGAAAATACCAATTCAATTTGAATGGATTCAAAATGATGTTACTACATGAATAGGGATTATAAATTTTACCATTTTCATCCAGTAAATAATATTTCAGTATTTGAAAAATCTGTTTGAAATTGTCAAGTTGCAAATAGTTAGTTACCAAGACCTGATTATGGGTTATTAAATGGGAAAATAAATCGAAATGATAAATTGGAAAGCCTGTTCCTAAGGGGCCCAACGAATTCCTAATTGGAATTAGGGGGTCCTTTTTTATTGATTCTTTTATCACATTGGGAGATTTTACATCGTTGAATGGGCCTATTCGAGAACAATTGGATGATGACAAAATGATCAAAGATTGAGATTCCTTATTTCGATTCAACAATGTATGAAGAGTTCCTTGATTTGGATTAAGGGATTCTTGAATCGTTGCCTTGGAATAGGAATAAATGGAAGAAAACGGATTGACATTAGCGCGATCTGATCCATTCTCAGAGATCAATCCTGAACCCGGCGGATCGTTCCTTTTTCCGGTATATGAAATAGGTGACTTCGCTAAGTCGATTCTTAGAAAATCTCTAATCAAACCATTTGTCCTTATTTCAACAAAGGAAGCACAAGCCTTTTCGATCTTTTTGTCTTGGTCCCAATTCAACACTAAACAAGTCCGAACTAATTGAATACTTGTGTCCCAAATTTCAAGAATTGGGTCGTAATAAAGGATATAATTGACAACTCGAAGTTGTAGATTATCACTTTCCTGCAAGAGATCCACCGGGAAAAGTCTTCCTAAATTTATACCATCCGTTTTTTTATATGGGACTACGGGTTGAACCAAAACAAAATACTTTTTTTCATACCTGGAAAGTTTCATTCGTTGGATATAGAGCCAATTTTTCAATTTTTTGTATTCTTTGGAATTTTGTTTTCCCCCTCCTGGTGGTATCAATCGGAATGCCTTATTTGTCTTTCCAGGAAAATGGATATCTCCAGAAAAGATTATCAGTTTTATTTTTTCTGCTTTTTTCTTCACTCGGACCAATCCGCCTACCCGACTTCTTCTATTTAAAGTGATTTGTGTATCTACCCCAATAATACTATTGTGCCGTACCATTATGGAAGAAGATTCGGCCAAAATGTGGACTTCCACGGGAATAAAAAAAAATGGATTTACTTCCTTTTGATATTTTGGCCAAAATACCTTGACCCCTCGATACTCAATCAAACCCTCTTCGTTGACGATTGAATTCAGTTCTCTAGTCTCATATTTAGTAAGTCCCGAGCTCTTTCTTATATATCGAGGATCATCGAAATAAGCAAGAATACTATTTCTACGGAGAATACCATTTCTGGGGATTTCAATTGAGATACCTGAAGAAGGTATTAGTTGCTTCTCGCCCTCTTGAATCGAGTCGAGTGGGATGACGGCTCTATTTCTTCGCCTCTTTGCCAATAAATCAGAATTCCCGTCGAGAATTCCCGGATATCTGAGATTACAACGACCAGTACATGTCATTCGATTAAGTTCTGAATAATCAGGAATCCTATCTCCTTTTTGATTTTTACCAGAAAAATACGAACTAAAAAATTTGTGTCTCGCTTGATTATTAGTTACTGAGGGGTTAGAAATATATCTTCGCTTAACAGAAAGAGAATAAGCGTTCATTTGGTCTTGATCCTTGTGGATCGAACAGGGGCCTAGACTAGATCTCCAGGGCTCCCCTAATAATATCCATAAATGACTTGTTTTTGGTAAGAGATGAATATTACCATATGTAAATTCAGGTGCATGGTACACATCGGTATTCCAGTGCATTTCGCCCTCTGAGTCAGAATAAATATGTTTTCGAACCTTCTCTTTCAAATTCAAAGTGGATGTTCTCGCGCGAATCTCAGCAATGACTTGTTCTGATTCTACATATTGATCGTTTTGAACTAAAAGAAAACTTTTGGGCGGAATACACACATTGTGTATAATATCTTCACTCTCAATAGTTACATACAAGTCTCTAGAACATAGAAAAGCAGGATGTCCATGACGTGTACGTGTCGGATGAACCAAATCCTCATTGAATTTTATTTTTCCATTAGAAGGGGCTCGCACATGTTCTGCAGTACCCCCTGTGAATACTCCGCCAGTATGAAAAGTTCTTAATGTTAATTGAGTGCCCGGTTCTCCAATAGATTGACCTGCAATAATACCTACAGCTTCTCCCAATTCGACCAGGTCGTCATGAGCTGGACTCCGGCCATAACATAATTGACAAATCCAAGATGTACTCCTACAAGTAAAGGGGGTTCGAATATAGATTGGTTGTGCTCTAAAAGTTATGAATCTATTGACAAGTCCAACCCCAATATCTTGATTTCTAGTAGCAATGCATCGCGAACCTATATATATATCATCTGCTAATACACGGCCAATTAATGTTTGGATAAAAATCCTGTCCGCCATAATTCCATTTCGAGGACTTACAGAAATACCTCGAACGGTGCCACAATCTGTTCGACGTACAACAATGTGTTGCACTACTTCAACAAGTCTGCGCGTGAGATATCCTGCATCTGATGTTCGGATAGCGGTATCCACAACTCCTTTACGGGCTCCGTAGCAAGAAATAATATATTCTGTTAAAGAGAGTCCTTCGCGTAAATTGCTTTGAATGGGTAAATCAATCATTTGTCCTTGGGGATCCGACATTAATCCTCTCATACCTACTAATTGATGTACCTGAGATGCATTTCCTCTGGCTCCCGAAAAAGACATTATATGGACTGGATTAAAAGGATCGGTCATCCGAAAATTAGGAGTCATTTCTTGTCGCAAATATTCACTTGTGGCATACCATATCTCGATTGATTGACGTAATTTTTCTACCGCGTGTACATTCCCATAATGATGGTGTTTTTCCAAAATAACACTTTGTTGTTCAGCGTCTTGAACGAGCCATCTTTTAGAAGGTATTGTTAAAAGATCATCAATTCCTAATGAAATGGATGCGGCGGTAGCTTGTCGGAAACCCAGAGTCTTTACTTGATCCAGGATATGTGATGTATATCCTATTCCATAGTGATCAATAAATCGACTAATAAGTCGTTTCATGGCAGTTCCGTCTATCACTTTATTGTGAAAGACCTGAGTGGGCCGTTCTGCCATCAGTACCTCCATATTGCGTTGCGCTGAGTAGAATTTGACAATGGGTTTGAGTCAGTGATTGGAAAACTTCCTTTTCTAGATCTTGATTCACGTAGAAATTCCGCAATTATAGTCCTAGTTAACCCGGCGAGACTCGACTTCCCGCTGGTAGCATAGAATTATAACAGCCCTGCCAAAACCCCTGTATGGCTTCTTCTATTTCTCGATAAAGAGAAATATGACCAAGAGTGGTTCGAATATATATATAAAGAATTTCTTTTTTTATACTTCTTACTATTAGATAGTGTCCATAAATCTCATAATAGGTCCCCAAAGATTCATAGTGAATTTCGATAGGAGCTTCTCTTGCAGCAATAACACGTTGATCTAGTCGCCACCGCAGCCACAAAGGACTACCTAAATTGATTCGTTTTTGCCGATAAGCTCCAATTGCATCATAGGCATTACAAAAAAAGAGTTCTTTTTTTTTGTATACTTATAGTTATTATCTTCATTTTGATAGTTTCTACGATTACATGGATTATACCTATTTACACAAATACCCCGACGATTTCCACTCGTTAAGACATAGAGTCCACTAAGCATATCTTGAGTTGGTGCAGAAATGGGATCTCCAATAGTTGGAGACAAAAGATTCATATGAGAAAACATAAGTAAACGTGCCTCTGCTTGAGCCTCTAAAGATAAAGGCACATGAACAGCCATTTGATCCCCGTCAAAGTCTGCATTGAAGCCCTTACAAACTAATGGATGTAAACAAATAGCACGCCCTTCCACTAAAACGGGGAGGAATGCCTGTATGCCTAATCTATGCAGAGTAGGCGCTCTATTCAGCAATATAGGATGGTCATCCAGAATTTCCTGAAGTATTTCCCATACAATAGGTTTTTTTTCCGAATTTGACTCTTAGCAACTCCTATGTTCGAAGCAAGATGTTTTCTAATTAGGTCACGAATTACAAATGCCTGGAAAAGTTCTATTGCAATTTCGCGAGGCAATCCACATCGATGTAATGAAAGTGAAGGGCCCACGACAATCACTGACCGCCCTGAATAATCGACTCGTTTACCAAGCAGAGTCTCGCGAACTCTTCCTTCTTTGCCTTCAATTACATCTGAAAGCGACTTGTAAATTCTATTATGATCATCCCTCATTGGTTGTCCGCAGATTCCATTATCAAGAAGTGCATCCACGGCTTCTTGTAGCAATTTTTCCTGAGATATTATTAATTCTTCTGGTGTAGCTATACTTGTTGTTAATAGATCTGTAAGAGTATTATTCCGATAGATAATTCTTCTATAGATTTCATTAATATCCGAGGTCACTAGTTTATCCTCATCTATATGATAGATTGGTCTCAACTCAGGAGGAAGAACTGGTAATAGACACAAAACCATCCATTTTGGTTCTATATTTGTTCGAATAAAATGCTTAGCCAATTCCATGCGTCTAAGCAAAAAATCTTTTCTTCTTCCAACTTTTCGATCTTCCCATTCATTCCCTGTGGATTCCTCTTCCTCCAATTCTTTCC